GAAGGGCTTGTATTTTTTAGGGACAAGAACATCTACTTGTTCATTGTACATATCCTTTTTAGTTAGGAATTGTGCGTCAAAATAAATACAAATGATCTTGAACTACGACATCTGACCATATAATATATGTCTATGCTATGTTTTTTTTTACAATAAACAATAAAGAAGGAGGATTTTCAATGCGAGATATAAAAACATATCTTTCCACGGCACCTGTGCTAACTACTTTATGGTTTGGGTCTTTAGCGGGTCTTTTGATAGAGATTAATCGTTTATTCCCAGACGCCTTGTCATTTCCCTTTTTTAATTATTGATATGCGAAAAAATGAAAAAAAATTAGAGATATACTTCTATGTGATGTGACTAAAAAAAATGTATTTTGCCCACCTTTTACCTTTTCAGTTCTTTAGTTTAGAATAGGAAGGAAAGATAAATAAAAAAATGTATTGAATCTCAGCTCAGCAAAAATTTGATCTAATAAAATCGAATTTAGGAGAACATAAATGGAAATGTGGGTCCAGTCTAGGAAAGGGAGGTTCAACAAAATCCTAGCATAGAAAGAAGATACATAAATAAAATATTGGTATTAGGATAGGAATAATTAATAGTTAGAAAAAAATTGTATTACTTAATTATTAACTCTACTTAAATTATTATAATTCTATATTTCTATTAATAAATAGATTTTATTAATAAATATATTAATTACAATGAAATAATATTAATTATAATGAAATCTTTAGAAATTTTATTTCGAGTTAGTAACTTCTATTAATTTTTTTGTTCTTTTCTTCTTTTTCTTTTCGGATCGAAAATAGAAAAGTTAAGTTAAGTCGATCCAAAGGGGGTTCATGGCCAAGGGTAAAGATGTCAGAGTCAGAATTATTTTGGAATGTACTAATTGTTGTGCCCGAAATGGTGTCAATAAAGAATCGTCGGGTATTTCTAGATATATTACTCAAAAGAATCGACACAATACAACCAGTCGATTAGAATTGAGAAAATTTTGTCGCTATTGTCACAAGCATACGATTCATGGGGAAATCAAGAAATAAATCGAACGGAACGTGTGTGCAATCTTTCCATTCCAATCCAAAGAGCAGAAAGAGGAAGAACTTAAGATATAACATAATATATATACAATATAATATTACAAATTCTAATAATACAAATATTCAAAAAATAAATATTAAAATATTATATAATGCAAATTCTAAATACAAATTATACAAATCAAACCCTATTTTGGCCGGATCTGAAATGAATTAAAGAAATAATAGAATTTTAGAGATAAGGAATAAACTATGGATAAATCTAAGCAACTTTTTCGTAAATCCAAGCTCTCTTTTCGTAGGCGTTTGCCCCCAATTGGATCGGGGGATCAAATTGATTATAGAAACATGAGTTTAATTAGTCGATTTATTAGTGAACAAGGAAAAATATTATCTAGACGGGTAAATAGATTGACCTTGAAACAACAACGATTAATTACTATTGCTATAAAACAAGCTCGTATTTTATCTTTGTTACCTTTTCTCAATAATGAGAAACAATTTGAGAGAGCCGAGTCGATCCCTAGAACTACTGGTCCTAGAGCCAGAAATAAATAGACATATTTCTCAATTGAGTCAAAACTCCAATTGGAATTCAAGCTCAAATTGATGTTTTGTTCAAAAAGGCCTAGAATCCAGATTTGATTCTTGTCTTATAAGAAAAAAAGGGGGAATAAGCAATTTTTTTTATTGAAACATGTTCGTTCATTCCTACTACTTAATCTTTCTTAATTTTATCTCAATTTAGTTTATTCTATTCTAAATTCCCGGAGTTCATTCTCCGGGGAATTCTGGTTCAATCATTCCTGTATATTACTTCATAATTTCCTTTATTTGATGATCTTATTGGAAATCATGTAAAGACAATTCTTATTTGATATAGCTATTTGCGCAAGTATTTTACGATTAAGAAGCAATTGCCTCTTGTACAGATTGTGTATTAATCGACTATAACTATAGAATACTTTATTCTCGCGATTATCGCGAGTTACTGCATTTATCCGAGTAATCCACAAACGACGAAAATTTCTCTTTTGCCTGTCTCTATCTCGATGAGAGGAAACCAAAGCTCTCATTTTATGTTGAATAATCGTTCGCGTAAGTCTTGAATGAGCCCCTCTAAAGGTTGATGCAAATAAACGAATTTTTGTTCGACGTCTCCGGGCTGTATACCCTCGTTTAACTCTGGTCATTGAATCAAATTAAACTTCTTTAATGAATAACTAATTGAATTCTCTTCTTTCAGTCATTATTTGTCCCTCCATTAATAACAAAACGGATTATTCCGATATATAAAATAGAAATTCCAATGGCTTTTGCTACTATGACCTTCCCAACCACGATTTTTTATTCTTTCCAGGCCGGGCATTTAGTTCATCTGGAACTAAGAAATTCTACCGAGACTAAACTAAAAAAAATAGTGGGTTCCATCGTTTCTATGGTTACTTCTTAAACGCTGAGGCCCTCTCTATGCGCCGGAGCCTCATCTCTCATTTAATCAAACGGTATTGTTTTGTTAACTTGTATAGTTCACACTCTTTGGCTCTACCCATCAATTATAAGTAATAGGCCTTTTCACAATAAGAGCTATCCATACAGTGACGGCATTTAATTATGAAAGTTGGCTAGGTAGCTGACCCTGTTAGTCCGTTCTTTCAAGAATATGAGCATAACCCTTTTGTTTTGCTTCTTAATACTTAATAATATAATTTCCTCCGCTTAATGGATAACCATTTGCTACCAATGGGGAATTGCTTCTCATCTCAAATCGAGGTGATTGGATTTGCACCAATGAAAACCATAAATTCCATAAACAATACACAACAAACAATATAGGTATATGATAGATCTCCATTTTTAGATAGTAAATGGTGTTCTTCTACTCTATCTATCCTATTCTATTAATTGGTATTAATCATTAATACTTAAAAAATTGTCTCATTTGCTCGAGCAAATGATCTGAACGAGTCGCACATACACCCTAGTACATGTTCCTCGACGCTGAGGACATCCTCGAAGAGCGGGGGATTTCGTGACATTTCTTATTGGCTGTCTTGTGTTTCTAATAAGTTGTTTAATAGTTGGCATGTCGTATATATAGAATTATATTATTGAATGGGTTGGTTTAGATCGATCTTAACCTGATTTATGATTGATGATTATGAATTATTTTGATTCAATATCAAATATCAAATCGCGGAAAATGCGAATTATGGTTGAAAATGAAATGGAATCCTGGATTTAGACAAAATCCCCAGTATTTTCATTTTCAACCGCTACAAGATCAACAATGCCATGAGCTTGGGCTTCTGTTGCCGACATAAAAACATCCCTTTCCATGTCTTCAGATACAACCCACAAAGGGTTGCCCGTTCTTTGTACATAAACTTTTGTAAGGGTTTCGCGAAGTTTCAGCAGTTCTTCCGCTTCCAAGATAAATTCCCCCGCCTGTGCCTCATAAAAAGAACTAGCAGGTTGGTGAATCATAACCCTGATGATATTGATATAACATCATAAACGGTTCTTCTATCTCACATGATGGGGTTAAATTAAAGAAAGGGATAAAAAAAAAAAAAAAGAAGAAAAAATAAATAGAATTGAACAACCGTACAGGCACCTTTTGTGCATTGCATACGGCTCTGCAATGGAATTTACTACCCCCCTCTTCCACAGAAACAGAAGAGGAGAAGAAATAGAATCCATCCGATCCGGTAAGATCGTTGAATAATCCATTTACCATCCTTCTTTTCATAAGAGTAAAAAAAAAATACTACGATGGTTCTGTTGCTTTATATTATATATTTCTTTCGTCTATGATTTGGCAATCCCAAAGTATCTTTCTGAATACGACCAAATAAGGAAAAAATGATCTTGTTTTTTTTTTCATTTTTGTACTCCTCTCCTTACTTTCATAAATATAAGAAAAGGCTTCTGATGTGGAAGAAAAATGATTTGTGACGCTAAAACGTCCTCCCGACACATAAGATATAATCAGAAATAAACGTTATTTCATACTACTATCTCGATACAAAATCTCATGTTATAAAAAAACAATAATGGTTTGTTCATATCGAACTCAAAGTGCCATGCTATTATTACTTATTTTTCCTATTCGATTATTTATATTCGATATGGCGAAGGCATAGTCTTCTTTTTTTTAATCAAAACTCATTGGCGCCAAGCGTGAGGGAATGCTAGACGTTTGGTAATTTCTCCTCCAACTAGAATGAAAGATCCCATTGAAGCAGCTAATCCCATGCATATTGTATGTACATCGGGTGGCACAAATTGCATAGTATCATAAATGGCTATTCCCGGTATTACCCATCCGCCGGGAGAATTTATAAACAAATAAAAATCCCTAGTATTATCTTCTATACTGAGATATACCATGAGACCCACAATTTGATTTGAGATCTCGCTATCAACTTCTTGGCCTAAAAAAAGTAATCTTTCTCGATGAAGTCGGTTGATTAGGAAAAAATTGTATCCCTTAGGAACCGTACGTGCGCCTTTAGATGCATACGGTTCAAAAAATTGCGAAAAAAAAAATCAATGTTTCAATTCCAGTCTTCTTTCTTTTTTTGTAACAGGTTTTTATTTTTCTAATGAAGGGCTTTTCTTCTATTTTTCAAAAAACGTGAGTTTTTGTCCCCTTTCCCTTACCTATAAAAAAAATTACTGAACTTATTGAACTAACCTCCCATTGATGTATTATTTCATCGAGATTCAAATCACAATGTCATTTTCTTGTTCCTGAATGGGCCCTTTCAATTCTTTTAGGTTCGTGTTCTACTCCGGGTAAAGATCTGTCCGAATTATATTTGCACATATAGGGCAAATGATCTAAGTACCGCTTCTTTTTTTCAAAATATGTTTCATGCTTTTTTTTGCTTTCCCTCAAACTATTTGATGTATTCATCATACTATTCCATGCATGCCATTGAA